CACAACGATGCTGTCCATAGATCAAATTATTTCGTGGATTGGATTTCACTTGACTGTCTACGGCTCCATTGCGTGTGCTCGGGGTAGAAGTTTTGTATAAATGTATTGCCGTGTTATTAAGTCTTTTGCTTTAAGTTCTTTTCTCTATAATAGGTGGAATAGAATAACCCGGTTGAAGCGTAATGATCATACGTCTGTAATGCATTGTATGTCCCATAATAGGTCCCATCCTTCTACCCTTTCCCGGGAGTCGATGACTATTCATAGCTATTACCTTGACACCAAAGAAGAGTTCGACCCAATGCTTTATTTCTGTCCTAGTTGATCCTGATTCGACATTAGAAGTATATTGATTGTTCCCCAATAACCGAATACTTTTTTCTGTAAATACTGCATATTTGATTCCATCCATAAATCCATTTTCTTCCCTATGAGTTCCAGTATCAATAAGAATTCTAGTTCTTACTGTTCATATGTTATGGTATGAATATACCATACCAATTCGCTATGTATGGATGATGAGATTCCATTGATACAGAGCCAATTCCAATAGACTTATTGAATGTTCCCATTGGCGTGCATCCAGCAGGAATTGAACCTACGAATTTGCCAATTATGAGTTGGGCGCTTTAACCATTCAGCCATGGATGCTTAACGGGGATCATCGTACATCGTGAATAACCAAATTCCAATTGAAATGAAATCTTTAGGAGGAATCAATGAAACGACATCAATTCAAATCCTGGATATTCGAATTGAGAGAGATCAAGAATTCTCACTATTTCTTAGATTCATGGATCAAATTCGATTCAGTGGGATCTTTCACTCACATTTTTTTCCACCAAGAACGTTTTATGAAACTCTTTGATCCCCGAATTTGGAGTATCCTACTTTCACGTGATTCACAGGGTGCAACAAGCAATCGATATTTCACGACCAAAGGTGTAGTACTGCTTGTAGTAGTGGTCCTTATATCTCGTATTAACAATCGAAAGATGGTCGAAAGAAAAAATCTCTATTTGATGGGGCTTCTTCCTATACCTATGAATTCCATTGGACCCAGAAAGGAGACATTGGAAGAATCTTTTTGGTCTTCCAATAGAAATAGGTTGATTGTTTCGCTCCTGTATCTTCCAAAAGGGAAAAAGATTTCTGAGAGTTGTTTCATGGATCCGCAAGAGAGTACTTGGGTTATCCCAATAAAGAAAAAGCGTATCATGCCTGAATCTAACCGGGGTTCGCGGTGGTGGAGGAACCGGATCGGAAAAAAGAGGGATTCTAGTTGTCAGATATCTAATGAAACCGTAGCTGGAATTGAGATCTCATTCAAAGAGAAAGATAGCAAATATCTGGAGTTTCTTTTTTTATCCTATACGGATGATCCGATCCGCAAGGACCATGATTGGGAATTTTTTGATCGTCTTTCTCCGAGGAAGAACCGAAACATAATCAACTTGAATTCGGGACAGCTATTCGAAATCTTAGGGAAAGACTTGATTTGTTATCTCATGTCTGCTTTTCGTGAAAAAAGACCAATTCAGGGGGAGAGTTTCTTCAAACAACAAGGAGCTGGGGCAACTATGCAATCCAATGATATTGAGCATGTTTCCCATCTCTTCTCGAGAAACAAGTGGGGTATTTCTTTGCAAAATTGTGCTCAATTTCATATGTGGCAATTCCGCCAAGATCTCTTCGTTAGTTGGGGGAAGAATCAGCACGAATCAAATTTTTTGAGGAACGTCTCGAGAGAGAATTGGATTTGGTTAGACAATGTGTGGTTGGTAAACAAGGATCGGTTTTTTAGCAAGGTACGGAATGTATTGTCAAATATTCAATATGATTCCACAAGATCTATTTTCGTTCAAGTAACGGATTCTAGCCAATGGAAAGGATCTTCTTCTGATCAATCCAGAGATCATTTCGATTCCGTTAGAAATGAGAATTCAGAATATCACACATTGATCGATCAAACAGAGATTCAGCAACTAAAAGAGAGATCGATTCTTTGGGATCCTTCCTTTCTTCAAACGGAACGAACAGAGATAGAATCAGATCGATTCCCGAAATGCCTTTTTGGATCTTCCTCCATGTCCTGGCTATTCACGGAACCTGAGAAGCGGATGAATAATCATCTGCTTCCGGAAGAAATCGAAGAATTTATTGGGAATCCTACAAGATCAATTCGTTCTTTTTTCTCTGACAGATGGTCAGAACTTCATCTGGGTTCGAATCCTACTGAGAGGTCCACTAGAGATCCTAAATTGTTGAAGAAAAAACAAGATGTTTCTTTTGTCCCTTCCAGGCGAGCGGAAAATAAAGAAATGGTTGATATATTCAAGATAATTACGTATTTACAAGATACCGTCTCAATTCATCCTTCGGAACCAGATCACATCCCGGATCTGGTTCCGAAGGATGAACCGGATATGGACAGTTCCAATAAGATTTCATTCTTGAACAAAAATCCATTTTTTGATTTCTTTCATCTATTCCATGACCG